CCAGCCACAGTTCTAGTATGGAAGCCTTATAAGTTCTTCTCCTCGCGATCCAGTGCCGTTGCAGCCAGTGATCAAACCAGTGAAGTGTGCCATTCCTGCGCGTGTAATTTATTCTTCCTACTAGGCATTTGCAGTCCTAAGCTAAGCACATGCAGTATAAGTTTCGGAGGAATCTACTTGAAGTGCTTCCCCCTCTTGCTTGACTCCATTTTGAACTTTCTGACTTATGGAGATAATCAAATCTTACCCTACTGAATATGAATAGAGGAGAGGGATGAAGATGAAATAGATGAAAAGAAGAAGAGATTTCTTTCTTTTTACGATATGTCTCTGGGTTGCCCTACATAGAGGGATTCTAATGGGATTTCGTCCTCTTAAGCGATCAACCTATCCAATTGCTGTGCTGCAGTTTCCTATTCTGTAGTTGCCGCTGTATAACGAGAAATTTCCGATGGATAAGCCGTAGCCGTGGAAGGAAGACTCTGGCTAAGGCATTGGAGTGCCCCTAATAAGAGTAGTCATTCTTATATATAAGCCATTTCCCGTTACGGGTCAGAACCTTATCGCATGGGATATTATCACAAGTCAGAAGTGAAATAGCACCAAGAGCCTAAAGAAAGGTTCTCCTCGGACCATAAGAATATGTTTCTCTCCCTAGACCAGTAGGGAGTCTTGGGAGCAGTCTATTCTTAGACTATGGATTTTTGGCAAGTGAGGTTGCGCTAGCAAGGCGAGCCAGTTTTCTTCCTAAAGGCATCTAGTTGCCTTCTTCCTATTGGCATTATAGGAGTCTTTCGGCAGGTTTTTTTTTCCTAAAAGCATAAAGTGAGAGGCATAAGCTTTCCCTTTCTGAGAGCTTTATAGCATTGATTTTCTCGAGTAAGGAGTTTCAGCGGGAAGAGTAGTTGAGCTTGAAGACTAAGAATGAGATCCAAGGGTGAAGAAAAGGAATGCTACAGAGACCAGAGGGAACCTATCCTATCAACTTCGAATTCTATGATTCCCAGTTCGTCCGTCAGCTTTTCTCGTTCTGAACTCCACTGTTTGGATTTGAGGAAGGATTGCTAGCGCTACCTTGTCCGACTATTCTTCAAGGTTGTGACCGACCCCGCGATGAGTCTTTACTTATCCGAAAATGCGCTATATCCAATTCTTTTATATACCCACATGGGATCCTCCCTGAAACTCTTGTCTACCATAGTGGCTTAGACGACGCCACACTTTCTTAATAAGCTTTCTAGCTGCCAGCCATATTGGGAACCCTGAAGTTACCTAACTCTCCCAAGGCCAAGAAGAGAAGTGCTTACCCACTGGAAGACAAGAAGAGCTAGCATCTCTCTTTCCTAAGGCAAGGCTGCCAGAGCTGCATCCGTGGACTCAACACTTTGCTTCAGAAGATGCTCTTTACAAAGCTAAGTACTCTTCACCAAGGTACCCTCACTCGAGTACGCAAACTCACTGGCTTCGGTCTCTTGATCAACCCTTTCATCAAGTGATGTTCCAGCCTCTCTTCATGTACACAGGCTAACAACATTGGACGATTGGTTTTTCGAGAACGAGAATCGGTTGAATTGAGAAAGGCTTTTCTACTACAGCTTTTAAGCTTCGGTTTAGCAGTCCGCGTTAGCAAGCAGTCCAACTATGGTCTGCAAGCCTTATGCTACTGTTTTCAGTAGTACGCCTAGAAGAACCAATATGTTTTTCCTAAGCTAAGAGTGAAAAGGTACTGGTACAAACATCTTAGCCTTTCAAAAGAGATGTGCGAACGCTAGTCCTGACTTGAGTAGTAATCAATAGAAAGAGCTAGGCGGGACTCTTTCTTAGGCAGAGGCTCGTACTCGCGGTTCAGTGTACCTGTGTCTTCGTTCAGTTCTGTAGGTCATGCTTTAAGGACAGATTTCCCAGGGCGTAGTCAAAGTCAATTCGAGAAGGATTTAAGTCAAGTAGCGAACTCTAGCTGTAGGATCGGAGCTACGAAGTCTTACTAGTTGAGTGAGGCCGTTAACGAGACTGAATTGAGTAGCCATTCATGCTCCTTCGATCTCTCCGAATCTACGTGATCTAACAAGGATAGATTAAATTGAGGAAATGCTTATATGCACGGATTGCTATCCTTCTATTTCAGTGATAGCGTTCTGTCGCTTTTTTTGAAAAAAAAAAATTTGTGAGCCCTTACCTTACTGTTAAATATTTAACATAGAATATCCATAATTACTTCCAATGAAAATTGTTCCGTCTAAGATGATAGATACGGAAATCCTCGATTTTTGTAATTCTGATTTTCGCTTTCAGGATGAAAGAATAATAACCTAAATATTCCCTTTCATTAGTCTTTTGTATCCAATCTACGAAAAAAATAAATTTTCTTTTCAATCTATTTATCCGTTTTAAATCAGTTCAGTTCAATCCGAATATGGATTTATCTCTTTTATCATGATCAAATACAAATCCTTAGTAAAACTTTATTCAAATGGTGATGTTGGATAGGAAATTTTTTCAATTAATTAAATAATTTGAATGTTTCTTAGGAGTCCTTGGTATTCCAAGAAGTATAAGATTGTTGAATTTATTCGATCGAATCAGTTGAAGATGCAACGCAGATTCAAAAAGAATTCTTTTTTTTTTTCGTGTTTTTAGGACAATGACCAAGGTGCCGAGTCCCCAATCTGATAAGGTTCTTGCAACTCCTCTTCGAATTGGCATCGGGGGGAAGTATATTTGAAATTTCTGCGGATTGTTACGTGCATAAGCGAGGCGCCAGAGGCTGTCGAGAATAGAGATATTGCTTCAAAGAAGCGCCTCCCTTTCCTGATAGAACTGCTACTTGTGCTTGCTTACTGGACTGGCTTGGCTCATGAACTCCTAAACGGGAAGATTCCTAGCTACTTAGACTTGTAAGACAAGAGCGCGACTATCAGGACTAGAAGAAGAACTAGTATCTGTCCTGCACGCAGGAAAGAGAAGACTGGAAAGGCTGTACAAGGGAACGAGAAAGGGGTTTGATAAGAAAGAGTTTGGGAATGTCCCGCTTATTAGTTAACAAACATCGAGTTTGGAGTCGGGGCAGCATGGATACGAGACTATTGAAGTGAAGTTTGGAATCATTGCGGTTTTCTATCTTCAGATTACCAAATTGGAGAATCACCAAGGCCTTTCAGCGATTTGACGCGCCCCCCTAAGCTAGACGCTTAACCTACCTGACCTCAGAGAGAATAGAATGGGTCGCCCTAGCCTTAGTCTTACTAAGAGTTTGAATTGCTCTGTAGGATAGTAGGGCGAATGAATTGCATTTGTCTAAGATTGGACTAAAGGTACCAGCATCTTTTTTTGTTGCTTTTTTTTGTTTTGGCTAAGAACCCCGTACAGCCATACGTAGCTTGAACTGTGATGGCCGCAATGCTTAGCTATTGCCGATCCCCAAGACGCCTTTGGTTGAATGTTCACACCTGATCCACCGTCTGCACTTCCTACATTCACTCCCGGAAATTGAAACAGGAAAACAGGAATTAGAACCTCCCGGTCTGCTGTAGTCAGCCTCACGGTGTGCCTGACTGGCGAGTCTGCCGTCTCCACGGCTTTCCCTTTTTCGGGTGGCTCCTCAAGCCTTCGAGTGCCGATCTTCGCTTGGGCCGGCTCCGAGGCTCTACCCTGGCTTTTCATTGGTTCTTCCCAGGGGCCCCTTATCGTATCGCGCGCGCATCTTCAAGCAATCGGGGGGAGGCGCCGAGTACATAGACGAGGCGGTCCGGGGAATGAAAGCCCATTCCCTCGTGCTCTGGAACTCCTTAACTTCGGTTGAACAAAAAAGGTTCAATCTTGTTCAACCGCGGCGGAGGCGAAACCTGGCAGCCCGCCCAGGCCCAGACTTTGACCTTCTCTGGCCCTGGAAGGAAACCCCACTTTCCTTTCTTCCTTCCCCCAGCACTGCAGGCAACAACACTGGGAGAAAGACGATCAGGATCTCACGTGTGGCAGCTGTTGGAACAAACTCTGAATCCAAGAGGTACCCACCTAGAGAAAAAGGAAACTCACCACTCACAGGTAAAAGAGAAGAGAGAAAGGACCAATTGAAGGCCCCGGGGCCGGAATGCGGTAGGGTCTTCAAGCCCCGCGCTCGATTCTCGAGATTCATGGGCCGTCTCGCGAAGATCTTCGATCCGAACCTTCGCATCTACTCTCTCTTAAAGGATGAACCACGCCTTCGTTATCGCCCCTCGCTACTGCTCAACCTCGCTATCGCATTGATTCTTGCCGGCCCTTCCAGATTCCAATTCCTTATTGAGATCGAGATCTTGTTCCATTAGACCCTGTTTGGTCAGATCAGTTCCATAATATAGCTTGCCGGGGCCGGGCTTTCAGTCTTTGGTCGGGCCGGCCGTAATGAATGATCGTTGTTCGAGAACAAAACAATAAGACTGAAGTTAAGGGTTTCGCTATCGCTCTTCGCCTAAAGTTGTAACTTCGCTCTTCGATTCTTCGCCATCGCGAGAATATAGCAGAGCTATCGCTCAGCTGCTTCGCGTATTACGAAAGCCGTATTGTATTGCCCGAAAGGGGCATGCTGCAAGAGCGTAGGTGAGTGGTAAGCGTAGGAGGCATGCCCGAAGGGCAGCGGCAGCGGTGTGGTTCCAGGTGCCGTCGCTAGATTGAGATCCGCAGGGTGGCGTGGACTTCGACTTCCTTATTTCGGGTGAAGAGACGGGGTGGTAGGCTTAGTAGGGCTCGAACCTACAATATAACCGTTATGAGCGGTACGTTTCACCCAATTAAACTATAAGCCCCTACGGATCTCTACATGCAATTTGCTCACTTCGGTAAGAGCGGACGGAAAGGGGAGGTCTTTGCTCTATCTGCTTCTTCCTCTTCCCAGGAATGAACAATTCAAAAAAAAAATGATTTTCTTATTGTTTATAGATAGATATAGAATATAGATAGATATATAATTATATATATATATTATTATTATTATTATTAAATATATAATATATTTAGAATTAATCTAATATAATAAATAAAATAATTAAGCAAGCGGCCCTTTCGCGACTCAAACTGCCGGTACGCTTTCCGGCTCGCAACGACTCAAACGGGCGGGGGCTCTCTATCTGCTTGCAATGCCGGCTGTTCGCGTTTAGTTAAAAGTAGAAGTAGAGGGCGCCCTTTGCCCCACACTTCAAAAAAAGTCCAAATTTTTATAAAAAGTAAGAAAAAGTACATAAGAAGTAAGAAAGAAAAACTTAGTTACGGGAACCGAAGGTTAGGCCGACTACTTACTTTAGTATAGCTAAACCTAAAAAAAAAAGTGGATTCCCCCTTTTTCTTCTTTTTTCTGTCAATGTTGCCAATTCCCAGAATACTAATGTACCCGCGTGGATACAGTTGCCCAACTACTTTCTTCCTCCTACTTTTTTAGCCACTTCCGCATCTGTCGTATTCGGGAGAGCTTGCTTCGTGTCGGAGCATTTAGCAATGCCAGCAGCCTGGTGAGGGCTGGCTGTCTGGGGACAGGTTAAAGCAGGGCCCGCAGGGCTTGCTTCTCATGAGATTGGGTGATGGAATCGGAAAGGGGCTCATAAACCGGGTGGGCGGGCTTTTGGGGACACGGAAAAGGGAAAGTGGATGGAGGGTGCTTCTCAGCTAGAGTTGGGGGTGGAGTCGCTATAGTGGCTAGGGTGAGTCTTCCTACACGGCTGGACGCCCGGCTCTAGACGAAGCTGCGGGAGTTACCACCACATCCTCTCCCGATAGACTCGAAGCTCTTCAGAGTCAGGCGGGGTAGAAAATCTTCTTTCAAAAAGAGAGAGACCATAGATGACAGAGGAAGGTATTAGGTTCAAAAAATATACGGCAATCAGAACAGCTTCAGCCAAAAATTGACTGGGGACAGAAGCTGAGAGCAAGAGAGAGCGAGCTGTCTCCAATATATGGCGTCCGCTCGGCAACTCCATTCTGCTGAGGAGTGTAGAGGCAGGATCGTTGGGAAAGCGCTTTGTAAGTGAAGTGAGTTGAAGCAAGCAGAGTTCGGAAGGCAGCGAAGATATATGAACCTCAAGAATCAGAACGGAAAACCTTGATTTTAGTCAAATTTTTCATTGTTCTGTCAAAAATGACATATACGGATGATCCTCCTTTCGATAACAGAGAGGCAGGATGGGCTTCGGACACAAGATTAAAAGGAGAAGTAGAAAGAGCGTCTTTAAAAAAGGAAGGGCCGACTTTTTTCCCAGCTTGCAACCCATACAAGTAGAAATCTCAATGTTAGGTACAGACCCCAACATTCCAGTAGAAAGAAAATATCTAAGTCTTGGGCTGGAGACATGTCCTAATCTACGATGCCACAACAAAAAAAGGGGAGTAGAGGCCAGACACAGCAAAAAAAAAAAAGGCAAAAGACTGAGGTAAACGAAGTTTCTCCAAAAAAGAGAGCTTGCCAACTCTACGGTCCTTCCCAATCCCCTTATAAAAGACCTCTCGCATGATCCTCTACAAGACAGGAGGTAGGAGAGAAGTGAATATAAGCATTTTTTTTTTCAAGCCGGAAAGAAGATTCACGGAGAGCAGGAAGATGAAAAAGAGCAAAACATATTCGATGATAACGAGAGAGAGTACCAAGACTTGTTAGAGGGAATTGTTCGGAGTTTGCAGTTTAAACAATAAGGAACTTAGATGGAGAACGAAGAGAAGAAAGAAGTGAAGAATCATCAGTCATCTTCTTCGATGCACCCGAAGAAAGTAAGCAGCCCCCTATGTTGTAAGCGTAAGGGGGAGCAAATACCTGTAGGAGGAAAAGATATGACAAGACGGATTCAACCTCTGAATCTGCTTCCGCTCTCGTGGGGTAAAACTATCTGTGTCGGGCGTGGGAGTGCTCCTAAGATCATAGAAGTAATGCTTCAGAGGCCCTATGGAGTAAGGGGATTGGTAAGTTTCCGATTCAGTAGGCGTCTCCGGGGGAGCAGCAAGATGAGCTGTGTCTGACTGTCGACGAGAGTTTGCATTCTACCGCTTGCGAGAGTCTGCAATCATGTGACCTGGCTTCTTGCAATAGTAGCAATCTTGGACATGTCTCGTTGGCTTGATGCACCAGCAAAGCTTCCAGATTGAAGATTCTGACCATAGGGTCGATGTCCCGAAGCATGTTCAGCTGCAAGAACCTGATTGATCTGAAGCACCCTGAGTAATCTCAAATCTACCCCCAGCACCCAACCTAGTAAAGGGAAGCAAGTCGAGTCTCCTCCAGATCTCACATCAGCAACTACTCTCTCAATGTCTGGTGGAGGAACTCGATGTTGAATTGAGGATCTAACATTCTCGAACTCCGGCCTCAAGCCCATCAAAAACTTAGAGAGCCTTTTTATACGGCTATTCTATGTTATATGAAATTCTTCTCGGCAAGAGTTTTTAGAATCGGTGCCCCTATCTTTGAAAGGGGTCCCTCATGTTCAGCTGGTCCCATAGAAGCCTAAGCCTTCGGTAATAAATAATCTAGCACACTTCTTTCTT